ATTCTTGCTCCCATTGGACCATTTGTATCTATATGCATCAGGATCCCGATTCATGGATCTCTCGGTTCGAGAAATAAGAGGATCAAACCATTTCTTCTGACTCTTTTTCAAATTCAATAAATGTTGGTTGATCGTATATTTCATTATAGTTATATGATTCAGAGTATCATTTCCTATTTGATCCCTTTGAATTCCATATTCGAAGTTGCGATTGGATCGATTCATTAAAAAGAATCGATTCGATACATTTCTTATGTACCCATAGATGCTATATTGGATTTGAATCAGATTTCGGATCAATCTATATTGATTGACTGCCTCCATGATGTTGTTGCTAGCAAATACCGCTGTTTTTAGTTTTGGATCTTCCAAATCATTCCCGCAGTAGATCCGGACCGATTTTTTTCTGATCCTTCGATTGAATACCTCATTCAAGAATTTTTTTTGATCCAACCCGTAGGAATCAATAGAAAAGGCAAATCCCCTATGATACACCAGATCCGACTCGGTTATTGATAGAGTGAATAGATCTGCCATTTCTTGAAATCTCTCTTCTGATTCAAAATCGTGGTGTAACGTGTATCCCCCTTTGTTCCGGTTATGGAATAGATGAAATAAATCCAAAAATGGATTTTTTTTCAAGAATGAAATCTTATTGGAACTGTCCATATCCGGTTCATCCTTCGGAACCATATCACATCCCGGATCTGATGAAATAGGATGAATTGAGACGGTATTTTGTAAATACGTAATTATCTTGAATATATCAACCATTTCTTTATTTTCCGATCGCCTGGAAGGGACAAAAGAAACATCTTGTTTTTTCTTCCAAAATTTCTGATCTCTAGTGGACCTCTCAGTAGGATTCGAACCCAGATGAAGTTCTGACCATCTGTCAGAGAAAAAAGAACGAATTGATCTTGTAGGATTCCCAAGAAATTCTTCGATTTCTTTCGGAAGCAGATGATTATTCATCTGCTTCTCACGTTTCGTGAATAGCCGGGACATTGAGGAAGATCCAAAAAGGCATTTCGGGAATCGATCTGATTCTATCTCTGTTCGTTCCGTTTGAAGAAAGGAAGGATCCCAAAGAATCGATCTTTCTTCTAGTTGCTGAATCTCTGTTTGATCGATCAATGTGTGATATTCTGAATCCTCATTTCTAATGGAATCGAAATGATCTCTGGATTGATCAGAGGATCCTTTCGATTGGCTAGAATCCGTTACTTGAACAAAAATAGATCTTGTGGAATCATATTGAATATTTGACAATACATTCCGTACCCTGCTAAAAAACCGATCCTTGTTTACCAACCACACATTGTCTAACCAAATCCAATTCTCTCTCGATACGTTCCTCAAAAAATCCGATTCGTGCTGATTCTTCCCCCAACTAACGAAGAGATCTTGGCGGAATTGCCACATATGAAATTGAGCACAATTTTGCAAAGAAATACCCCACTTGTTTCTCGAGAAGAGATGGGAAACGTGCTCAATATCATTTGATTGAATAGTTGCCTCAGCTCCTTGTTGTTTGAAGAAACCCTCCCCTTCCATTGGTCTTTTTTCACGAAAAGCAGACATGAGATAACAAATCAAGTCTTTCCCTAAGATTTCGAATAGCTGTCCCGAATTCAAGTTGATTATGTTTCGCTTCTTCCTCGGAGAAAGACGATCCAACAATTCCCAATCATGGTCCTTGCGGATCGGATCATCCGTATAGGATAAAAAAAGAAACTCCAGATATTTGCTATCTTTCTCTTTGAATGAGATCTCAATTCCAGCTACGGTTTCATTAGCTATCTTACAACTAGAATCCCTCTTTTTTCCGATCCGGTTCCTCCACCACTGCGAGCCCCGGTTCGATTCAGGCATGATACACTTTTTATTTTTGGGGAGAACCCAAGTACTCTCTTGCGGATCCATGAAACAACTCTCAGAAATCTTTTTCTCTTTTGGAAGATACAGGAGCGAAACAATCAACCTATTGATATTGGAAGACCAAAAAGATTCTTCCAATGTCTCATTTCTGGGTCCAATGGAATTCATAGGTATAGGAAGAAGCCCCATCAAATAGAGATTTTTTCTTTCGACCATCTTTCGATTGGTAATACGAGATATAAGGACCACTACTACAAGCAGTACTACACCTTTGATCGTGAAATATCGATTTCTTGTTGAACCCTGTGAATCACGTGAAAGTAGGATACTCCAAATTCGGGGGTCAGAGAGTTTCATAAAACGTTCTTGGTGGAAAAAAATGTGAGTGAAAGATCCCACTGAATCGAATTTGATCCATGAATCTAAGAAAGAGTGAGAATTCTTGATCTCTCTCAATATCTCTCTCAATTCGAAGATCCAGAATTGGAATTGATATCGTTTCATTGATTCCTCCTAAAGATTTTCATTGATTTCTCCTAAAGATTTCATTTCAATTGGAATGTGGTTATTCACGATGTACAATGAGCCCTGTTAAGCATCCATGGCTGAATGGTTAAAGCGCCCAACTCATAATTGGCAAATTCGTAGGTTCAATTCCTGCTGGATGCATCCCAATGGGAACGTTCCATAAGTCTATTGGAATTGGCTCTGTATCAATGGAATCTCATCATCCATCCATAACGAATTGGTATGGTATGAATATACCATAACATATGAACAGTAAGAACTAGAATTCTTATCGATACTGGGGGAAGAAAATGGAGTTATGGATGGAATCAAATATGCAGTATTTACAGAAAAAAGTATTCGGTTATTGGGGAACAATCAATATACTTCTAATGTCGAATCAGGATCAACTAGGACAGAAATAAAGCATTGGGTCGAACTCTTCTTTGGTGTCAAGGTAATAGCTATGAATAGTCATCGACTCCCAGGAAAGGGTAGAAGAATAGGACCTATTATGGGACATACAATGCATTACAGACGTATGATCATTACGCTTCAACCGGGTTATTCTATTCCACCTCTTATAGAGAAAAGAACTTAAAGCAAAATACTTAATAACACGGCGATACATTTATACAAAACTTCTACCCCGAGCACACGTAATAGAGCCATAGACAGTCAAATGAAATCCAATCCACGAAATAATTTGATCTGTGGACAGCATCATTGTGGTAAAGGTCGTAATGCCAGAGGAATCATTACCGCAAGACATAGAGGGGGAGGTCATAAGCGTCTATACCGTAAAATCGATTTTCGACGGAATGAAAAAGACATATCTGGTAGAATCGTAACCATAGAATACGACCCTAATCGAAATGCATACATTTGTCTCATACATTATGGGGATGGCGAGAAAAGATATATTTTACACCCCAGAGGGGCTATAATTGGAGATACCATTGTTTCTGGTACAGAAGTCCCTATATCAATGGGAAATGCCCTACCTTTGAGTGCGGTTTGAACTATTGATTTACGTAATTGGAAGTAACCAATTAGGTTTACGATGAAACCTAGAAATCAATCACTGATCCAATTTGAGTACCTCTATGGGATAGACCTCAACAGAAAACTGTTGAGTAACGGCAGCAAGTGATTGAGTTCAGTAGTTCCTCATAGAAAATTATTGACTCTAGAGATATGGTAATATGGAGAAGACAAAATTGTTTGAAGCACGCACAGAACCGGAAGCGCCCCTTGTTTCAAAGAGAGGAGGACGGGTTATTCACATTTAATTTGATGGTCAGAGGCGAATTGAAAGCTAAGCAGTGGTAATTATAAAGATCCCCCCGGGAAAAATAGAGATGTCTCCTACGTTACCCGTAATATGTGGAAGTATCGACGTAATTTCATAGAGTCATTCGGTCTGAATGCTACATGAAGAACATAAGCCAGATGATGGAACGGGGAGACCTAGGATGTAGAAGATCATACATGAGTGATTCGGCAGATTTGGATTCCTATATATCCACTCATGTGGTACTTTATCATACGATTCATATAAGATAAAGATCCATCTGTCTAGATATCATCATATACATCTAGAAAGCCGTATGCTTTGGAAGAAGCTTGTACAGTTTGGGAAGGGGTTTTTAAAAGAAGAATCTACTTCAACCGATATGCCCTTAGGCACGGCCATACATAACATAGAAATCACGCTTGGAAAGGGTGGACAATTAGCTAGAGCGGCGGGCGCTGTAGCGAAGCTGATCGCAAAAGAGGGTAAATCAGCCACATTAAGATTACCATCCGGGGAGGTCCGTTTGATATCCAAAAACTGCTTAGCAACAGTCGGACAAGTGGGTAATGTTGGGGTGAATCAACAAAGTTTGGGTAGAGCCGGATCGAAGTGTTGGATAGGTAAGCGTCCTGTAGTAAGAGGAGTAGTTATGAACCCTGTAGACCATCCCCATGGAGGTGGGGAAGGGAAAGCCCCAATTGGTAGAAAAAAACCCACAACTCCTTGGGGTTATCCTGCGCTTGGAAGAAGAAGTCGAAAAAGGAAAAAATATAGTGATAGTTTTATTCTTCGTCGCCGTAAATAGGAATATTGAAAATCTCATTTTTTGAATTTGAAATAATGTGATGGGCGAACGACGGGAATTGAACCCGCGCGTGGTGGATTCACAATCCACTGCCTTGATCCACTTGGCTACATCCGCCCCTTATCTAGCTAAAGGATTTTCTCTTTTTTCCATTCATCATTATTGTATTTATTCTTACCTTCATACTTAGATCGAGATATTCTATTGGGCATAGAATGCCAATCTTTAAAATGTAAAAAAAGGAGTAATCAGCTGTGGCACGTTCACGAAAAAAAAACCCTTTTGTAGCTAATCACTTATCAAGAAAAATTGAAAAACTCAACATGAGGGAGGAGAAAGAAATAATAGTAACTTGGTCTCGGGCATCTACCATTATACCCAAAATGATTGGCCATACAATCGCTATTCATAATGGAAAGGAACATTTACCTATTTATATAACAGATCGTATGGTAGGTCACAAATTGGGAGAATTCGCGCCTACTCTGACTTTCGCGAGACATGCGAGAAACGATAATAAATCTCGTCGTTAATTTTGAAAAAAAAAATAGATACTTATCATTCATTGGCGGGGGATAACCTTATGATAAAGAAAAATCACTCAAATTCGAGTGGAGCTATACCT